TCTGTGGCTACTGCTGTTTTACCAGTCTGTCTGTCCCCAATAATTAACTCTCGCTGACCGCGACCTATAGGGATCATCGAATCGATAGCAATAAGCCCTGTTTGAAGGGGTTCATATACAGAACGCCTGGAAATTATACCCGGAGCAGGAGATTCAATTAAGCGAGATTCCGAAGCTACTATTTCGCCTTTCCCATCAATAGGTTTAGCCAGAGCATTTATAACACGACCCAAGTAAGCCTCGCTCACGGGTATCTGAGCAATTCTTCCTGTTGCTTTTACAAAACTTCCCTCTTGTATCATCAACCCATCGCCCATTAATACAATCCCAACATTTTTGGATTCCAAATTCAGAGCAATACCCCTAGTCCCTTCTGCAAATTCGACTAATTCACCTGACATTATTTCACCAAGACCTATAATACGAGCAATCCCATCCCCCACTTGAATTACGCGACCGATATTCTCAATCCCTACTTTCCTATTATATTGTTCAATACGTTCGCGGAGAATTTTATGAATTTCGTCGACTCGAAGGGTTGCCATTAGTGTTTCTTGACTCTTTTTTTCGGAAGCAAGGGGAAAAATAATGCCTAAATTCTAAACGAAAGTAGAAGTTCAAGGCCTAATTAATTTAATTATCTCTTCGATTCTATGGCCCCGAGAATTCCAATATTAGCACGAATCGTACGGAAATGTAACTCGGTATTCAAACAACTATTCAGAGTTCCTAGAGCTCCTTGCACAGCCTGTTGGAAAACCCGTTGTCGGACCTGATTCATTGCCCTTTGTTTTTCAAAATAAAGGGTTTCGTTTTTAGACTTTTCTAATTGTTCCAAACTAATAGAAGTAACATTAATCAAATTTGCTTTTTCTCGTTCTATCTCAGAGTATCCATTCATTCGATACTCATCTGCTTCTAGTTCGACTTTCTGTAATCGAACCCGAGCTTTTTTGAGCTGCTCAATGGTCCCTCTACGCAATTCTTCCGAATTTCGAATAGTACTCAAGATCCTCTGTTTTCGATTATCTAATAAATCCTTTAATGAAAGTAGATTATCTTGCTATTAAGTTTACAACTTTTATGATCTCTTCCCGAACCAAACATGAATCTTTCGATTCATTTGGCTCTCACGCTCCTTTTTTTTCTTTTTTTGCTATGGTTATTTCCATATCTTTTTTTTATGTAATGAGCCTATCCTCTATCTTCTCTTTTCTGTTTATATTTCAATATACCGAAACCCATATAAGAATATAAGATTAGATAAATATTAAGAGGACTCTTCCACCTAGATAAAAATCTATCATGGTCAGCAAAGTTGTTTCTTTATTTGTATTTGCCCTTTAGTTAATAATTTCAATTTCATTAAGAAAAACTAACTAAATAAATGGAAAATGAAAATTGATAGAATTCCTTTTTTTTCTTCAAATCCAAAAAATTTCTCTTTTTTTTATTTTATACATAGGTCGTCGATTCGGCATTGGATAAAAAAGGGCAGGGTGCCCCTCTAGTAAATAGTTCCAACCTTTTTATCGATATGAGTGTTCTATATCAGATAAATTCTACATTAGCTATCATTAGCTATTTGGTACTAATATAGTTGTAGAAAGAGTACCCCTTTCTTTTTGCCTCGACTTCAAGCAGTTTAGCTTTAACCGTGTTAATGGTCTCACATTATTGGTTTATAGAGAATCAAAGTTGATTTACCAATGAGTCGCGAAATGCTATGGTTCTTCCATATGATTTCTGAATTTATTCAGAAGTAATTCGTCGAGATCGTGCACCTTTTTCTTATTTATCCGAAAAATACTCAAAAATATTTTAAAGTGCAACCGGATAGATCCAATCTATTCTTGAAATAGACAACTCGCACACACTCCCTTTCCAAAAAAAATCAATACACCAACCACTACAGTTAGATTTATTAGATTTGTTGCTAAAATATCGGTATTAAGCCCGAAGCTCCCAGCGGATGGCCAGTGAACTAAAAAAAAGAAAGGATGGGTTACATTTTTCATATGCTCTCCTCTTATAGATAGAACGAACAAAGAACAAAGTTTTTGATCACTTACTTCGCTCGCCCTTTTTTGATCGGTTTTTTTAATGCAATTTTTTTTAATGCAAATAGATTTAATCTAGTAATTTATTTTGGATTAACTCTTAGGTCTCATTTGACCTGTGAAAGACCTCCTTTGTTGAAATGTTTCCAAAATTACTAAAATAAAAGGAAAAGGACTTTCCACTGTCCTAAACTAAGGACGGAAAGGAAGAAGGCGAGCATATCCTCTAAATTGATCATCCTCAAATCAGCCCTTCCTGGGGGGGGTATTGTCTGTCCTGATAAATAGATAATTCCAGGAGTAATAAATAGGAGTAAAGTATTGATATAATTGGACTTGCAGAAGCAAATACCAATTTACTAAAAAAAGAAAAAAGTATCTAATCTAAAGGACTTTTTTTCTTTTTTAGGATTAAACAAAAGGGTTCGCAAATAAAAGTGCTAGTGCCACAACTAGTCCATAAATTGTTAAAGCTTCCATAAAAGCTAGACTAAGCAATAAAGTACCTCGTATTTTACCTTCTGCTTCTGGCTGTCTCGCAATACCTTCTACAGCTTGTCCTGCAGCAGTACCTTGACCAACTCCAGGCCCAATAGAAGCAAGCCCTACAGCCAATCCAGCAGCAATAACGGAAGCAGCAGCAATTAGTGGATTCATGGTGAGTTCCTCGTGTCAAAAAAAAAGAAATGGTTAAGGATACAATCAACCAATAAATTCTTACTTCTAAGCTCTATTGGGGAGAAGTAACTAAAAAGTACAAATTCAAATGATAATCTGAATTGTCCGAACTACTTTGAGATCTCTTTTTTAGTTTCTAATCGTTAGAGGTTTATGTAAATCCATAGGATTCTTATTATTCTATTTCTCTTTCTTTCCAACCAACAACTCTTTCATTCCATCCTTTTTTCTTTACTCTTCAATATCCTTGAGTTCCTATTTTTTCCCCTATAATCTAATCCATAATAAAAGACGAAATAGAGGAAGAACCCCTATTGAAATCGACCTAATCCAAATCCAAAAGGAATATTAAATCAAGATATACAATTGATAACAATATGCTGCATAGAACTGGATATGGAATTGGATTCCATATAGAGGGAATTCGATATATCGGATTAAATAATGAATCCAACTTAGGAATATATAATATCCCATATACACTTGTTTCTTCTATTTTGCTTTCGTATTTTCTTATTTTCTATTGAATCGGATTCTAAAATCTTAAAGTGGAAACCCGCACAAAAGATGACTGGACTTCTAGACATGAAGGATATAGATCTAGCCTGACTCCGCCCCCCTTAATGCATATATACTTTGACAATTCCGTAATATAGTCTATTCTCTCTCCCACAACTCTAGGTTGTATATTCATACGCATTTCTAACTATTTTGTTTTCCAACCAAGCGGATTATCCGGAACCATGCATGAATTGAGCTAAACTAAAAAAAAAACTATTTCGAAAACGAGTCAATTCAATGATGACCCTCCATGGATTCACCTATATAGGCTGCGGCTAACGTTGCAAAAATAAGAGCTTGAATACCGCTTGTAAATAATCCAAGAAACATGACCGGTATGGGGACTACTAAGGGGACTAAAGAAACAAGAACAACAACGACTAATTCATCCGCCAATATATTCCCGAAAAGTCGAAAACTAAGCGATAATGGTTTTGTGAAATCTTCTAGGATGTTAATTGGTAAAAGGATTGGAGTTGGTTTAATATATTTCTCGAAATAACTCAATCCTTTTTTGCTAAGACCCGCATAAAAATATGCCGCTGACGTGAGTAAAGCTAAAGCAACAGTAGTATTTATATCATTCGTGGGCGCTGCTAATTCCCCATGGGGTAACTGTATAATTTTCCAAGGTAAAAGAGCACCCGACCAATTCGAAACAAAAATAAAAAGGAACATAGTTCCAATAAAGGGAACCCAGGGACCATACTCTTCTCCAATCTGAGTTTTGCTCAAGTCTCGAATAAACTCAAGCACATATTCGAAGAAATTCTGACCGTCGGTCGGGATGGTTTGTGGATTCCGAACAGCTATGATAACTGAACCTAGCAAGATAGTAATTACGACCCAAGAAGTGATGAGTACTTGGGCATGAATTTGGAAACTTCCTATTTGCCAATAGAAGTGTTGGCCTACTTCTACACCCGATATATCGTATAACCCCTTGAGTGTTTTAATGGAACATGGTATAATATTCATATTATCCTCTGATAAAAATTGAACTTCAAAAAAGGAATTCTTTTGATTCAACCATCTCTTTCTCAACTCAGCAACTTGAAGTATTAATCTTATATTTAGGATACCAAGAAATCACATCAGATCATAATATATATCAATACCCTCTAATATATATCAATATTCTCCTTCTTTTATCTATACAAAACAAAAAAGAATAGTAAGTGATCCCATAAATTTATGCAGTTGCCCAAGAATTAACTATTCTTCTTAATCAACGATTTCTTATATAGAGAGAACGGCCCTCACAAATTGCAAATACTAATTTGTTAAGAATCAATCGAATTGAAGTCATAGTGTCATCGTTGGCTGGAATCGCTATATTCGCGAGATCTGGGTCACAATTTGTATCGACTAAAGAAATAGTAGGAATCCCCAAAATGGCACATTCCCGAAGAGCTATATACTCTTTTTGCTGATCGAGAACGATCACAATGTCCGGCAACTTTGTCATATATTTGATCCCGCCGAGATATCTTTGCAAGGTCGATAATTTTCTCTTCAAGATTGCCACATCTCTTTTTGGGAGATGGTGGAATTTTCCCATCTTTTCTTCTGCTCTTAAGTCTCTAAATTGAGAAAGTCTAGTTTTCGTAATCGACCAATTCGTTAACATACCACTAAACCACTTTTTATTAACATAATGACAACGAGCCCTTATTGCAGCTGATGCTACTAAATCCACTGCTCTTTTTTTGGTACCAACAATTAAGAAGCTTTTTCCCTGACTTGCTGCATCAAAAACTAAATCACAAGCTTCTGATAAAAAGCGAGCCGTTCTAGCGAGATTTGTAATATGAGTACCTTTACGCTTTGCCGAGATGTAAGGGGCCATTTTAGGATTCCATTTCTTAATACCATGACCAAAATGAACTCCTGCTTCTATCATCTCTTTCAAATTGATGTTCCAATATCTTCTTGTCATTTTTTCCACACTTCCTTTTTTTTCTTTTTTTTTCATCCTACCATTACGGAATTTATTTCTTTTTGAAGATTAAGAAAGAGCCGAAATAGCTTGAAATAAATAATAATTGTTCCGATGTAACCTTCCACTGAGAATTGGCCATTGATACATGGTATAAACGTAACCTTAATGAATTAACTGACTTCTTTTACTTATTAAAATTTAATTTTAAAATTAAATTAAAAATAGAAAATCTGACCTGTTAGTATTCTAAGGTCAAAAGTCTAGTTTAAAGTAAAAAAATCTGCTTTATGTATCCTTAAATCGTAAAAATGGGGGTTCTGATGTCTCATAGAAATAGTTTGTTACGTCAGAATCAGAAGAAACTAATTCTGTATGGAGAAACAAAATATCTCTCATTTCCGACGCGAATAGATTTTTTTTTTGAATTTCGAAATAAAGGTTGTTGTCTTGTGGGGAACGATGCACTAATTTTTGGAATCCGGTACCAACAGGTATAATCCCCCCCAGAACTACGTTTTCTTTCAGGCCTTTCAACCAATCAATACGACCTCGTAGGGCAGCTTTTGCTAAAACTCGAGCAGTTTCTTGAAAACTTGCTTCAGATATGAAACTTTGGGTATTCAGGGAAGCCCTTGTTATTCCCAATAAGATTGCCCGATAATAGATCGATTCATCCAAAGCTCGCCCTGCTCGTTCCGCTCGCAATAATCCGATTAATTCCCCAGGTGAAAAAACATTAGACATTCCATCTTCGGAAACCCGCACTTTTGATGTTACTTGGCGTATAATAATCTCTATATGTCTATTATGGATCTGTACCCCTTGGGATCGATAAACCTTTTGGATCTTATTAACCAAAGAGATACGACTTTGGGCTATGGTTAGCTCAGCTCCAATCAAGAATCCCCAAGGGACCCCAAGAATTCTTGGTATACGCTCATTCCAATCCTCAATTCTCCTTTCGAGATTCGGCGATAGTGAATCAATTGAACGCGCTTCAAAGATTTGTTCTACTTTTGGAAGACCTTGCGTTATGTCACTAGATCTCGATTTTGCATATATAAACGTAACTAACCTATCTCCTTTGTAAAGGATTTCTCCATAATGACCATGAACAGTTGCTCCTGTAGTGGCCAAATAAGGCTTAGCTGCTCTTATAACAAAGGAATCCATATTAACAATGAAAATTTGACCAGATTTTTTTATGTGCGATTTAAATAGACATATATTTTCGCAAATAAATTGTCCAAGGTGAATTATTGCCGATGTCTCTTCCCAAGAATCATGATGGAGAAAGTGCCAATTCAAATGGAATGGATCCAACATGATGTTACTATCGAAATTCAAAATCCTTTGATTTTCATCTATTAAAGAGTATTTAAGCCCTTGAAGTACTTGGAAAGTTTGTTTCAAATTGTCAAGGAACAAATATTTTTTTAACAGGATCTTATTATGCGTTAGTAAATAGTAAGATGAAGAAAAATTCGATATACTAGGTACAATAGCGGCTAAGGGCCCAAAAATATCTCGAATAGGAATTCTAGGATTCGATTCTTTTACCGCATTGGGATATTTAGAATTCTTGAATAAACCAATTCGAGAACAGTTGGATGCCAACAAAATCATCAAAGATTGGTATTCTTTATTTCGATTCAACAAGGTGCCAATAGCTTCTTGATGTTGGTTAAGTGATGGAATCTTCGCCTTGGAATAAAAGGAATTGGTATTGGTGCGATCTAACCTATTATTGGGAATCGGTCCTGCACTTGTCCTATCATACCTTCTTCGTGTATACGAAATAGTGGACTTGACTAACCCAATGCTTAGGAAATCACGAATCAGATCATTTGCTCTTACCTCAACAAGGGAAGCACGAGCCTCCTCTTTTTCTTCTTGTTCCCAATTCACTACTAAGCAAGTTCGAACAAATTGACTATTCGTGTGATAAATTCTTTGAGTTAACTTGCTATTTTCATGAGAAATAAAATTGACAAGTCGAAGTTGGAGATTATCCTTTTCTTGCAAGAGATCCTGCGGGAAAAGTGTTGCTAAATTTATCCCTTCGTCCATTTCATATGCGACTGCAGGTCGAACTGAAACAAAATACTTTTCCTTGCTCTTGAGAATTTTTTTCCGTTGAACATAGACCCAATTTTTCCTTTTTTTTGATTCCTTAGAATCTTTCTTTTCTCTTTCTGGTGGTATCAAACTACCACCTAATATCTTATCCGCTTCTTCAGGAAAATGAATATCTCCGGAAAAGATTTTGAGTTCCGTATGGCTTTTTTTTCTATTCACTCGGACCAATCCACCTAGTTGACTTCTTGTATTTTTTGTGAGTTGTGTATCCACTCCAATGATACTATTATCAAGTACCTTTAGGGATGAGGATCTCGGCAAGATATGCAGTTCTTGAAGAATGAAAAAAAACCGATCTAATTCTTTTTGGTATTTTAGACTAAATTCTTTTGTTCCTCGATGCTCAATCAAACCATCTTTTTTTAAGATGGAATCTTCCTCTGGTCTCCCGTATTCGTCCTCTGAGTCTTCTTCCAAGTCTTCCTCTAAAGTCCCATATTCGTCTTTTGAGTCTTCCTCTAGAGTTCCATATTCGTCCTCTGAGTCTTCCTCTCGAGTCCTATATTCGTCCTCTAGGGTCCTATATCTAAATTTAACAATTCCTGAACCCTTTTTTTCTTTTCTGTATCGTGGATCGTCAAAATAAGCAAAAATAGTATTTCTACGTAAAACACCCATAAAGGGTATTTCAATCGAAATCCCCAAACAGGATATTAGTTCTTTCTCTTGTTCTTGATGATATTGTAATGGAATGACGAACCTATTTCTTCGCTTTTTCGCCAATAAATCCGAATTATCTTGAAGAATAGAAGGATAGAAAAAATTCCAATGGCCGTTGGACATGATTCGATCCGGCCTTGAATAATCAAGAATTTCCCTATCTTTTTTACCAAAAGTATCCAACAGTCTATGTCTTACTTGATCATTAGCCATCGAGAGGCCAAAGATATATCTTCCGTCAACAGAAAAAGAATAAGTATTCATTTGATCTTGATCCTTGTGGAGCGAAAAAGACGCTATACTGGATCTGCACATACTTATTGACAATATCCATAAATGACTTACTTTTGGTAATCGACGAAGATTACCATATTGATATTCGGGCGCATGGTAAACATCAGTACTCCAGTGCATTTCCCCGTCTGATTCGGAATAAATATGCTTTTGTACCCTTTCTTTAAAATGCAAAGTGGACGTTCCGGCACGAATCTCCGCAATTACTTGTTCGGATTCCACATATTGATCATTTTGGACTAGAATCAAGCTTTTTGAGGGAATATTCACACTATATAGAATATCCTTACTCTGAATAGTTACATGCAAGTCTATATAACATAGAAAAGCAGGTTGCCCATGACGGGTACGTGTGGGGTGAACCAAATCCTCATTGAATTGGATTTTTCCATTCGAAGGGGATCGTACAAGGTCGGCAATACCCCCTGTGAATACTCCACCAGTATGAAAAGTTCTTAATGTTAGTTGAGTCCCTGGCTCCCCAATCGATTGACCCGCAATAATACCTACGGCTTCCCCTAATTCGACCAGATCGCCATGAGTGGGACTCCGGCCATAACATAATTGACAGATCCAAGATGTGCTCCGGCAAGTAAAGGGGGTTCTAATATATATTGGTTGTGCTCGAAATGGTTGTGCTCGAAAGGCAGTTATGAGTCGATTGACTAATCCAATTCCAATATCTTGATTTCGAGCGGCAATGCATCGTGAACCGATATATATATCGTCTGCTAATACACGACCAATTAGTGTTTGGACAAAAAGTTTTTCCGTCATCCCATTTTGAGGACTCACAGAAATACCTCGGATAGTATCACAATCTCTTCTACGCACAACAATATGTTGAACTACTTCAACAAGTCTACGTGTAAGATATCCAGCATCCGCTGTTCGTACAGCAGTATCCACAACGCCTTTGCGGGCTCCGTAGCAGGAAATTATATATTCTGTCAAAGAGAGTCCCTCCCGTAAATTGCTTTGAATAGGTAAATCAATCATTTGTCCTTGAGGATCCACCATTAATCCTCTCATACCTACTAATTGGTGTACTTGAGATGCATTCCCTCTGGCTCCTGAAAAAGACATTAGATAGACTGGATTAGAAGGATCCGTTATCCGAAAATTCGAATTCATTTCTTGTTTCAAATATTCACTTGTAGCATACCATATCTCAACGGATTGGCGTAATTTTTCTACCGCGTGTACAGCCCCATAATAATAGTGTTTCTCCAAAAGAAAACTCTGTTGTTCCGCGTCTTGGACTAACCATCCCTTAGAGGGTATTGTTAAAAGATCCTCGATTCCTAATGAGATCGATGTAGTAGTGGCTTGATGAAAGCCCAGAGTCTTTATTTGATCCAGTATATGGGATGTATATCCCATTCCGAAATGATCTATTAATCTGCTAATAAGTCGTTTCATAGCAGTTCCGTCTATCTCTTTATTATGAAAGACCAGATTGGCTCGTTCCGCCATACATAAGTACCCCCTTTTTCGGCTGAGTAGGATTCGACAATTGCTGAGTAGGATTCGACAATGGGCCTGAGTCAGTGATTCCAAAATTGAATTAACTTCCTTTCCTTAATCTCAATCTGGATTCGCGCGGCAAAAATGATGATACTAGCGAAATCGGAATGCCCCCCGAAAGGGGCATCGCCGAATCTAACTTCCTTGTTTAGATAGTATATGAATAGGCCTGGCTAAATCCTTGTATGGCTTCCTCTATTTCTCTATAAAAAGAAATATGACCAAGAGTGCTTCGAATGTATATAGAACAGATTTCTTTTTTTCTATTTCCCACTATTAGATAGTGGGCATAAATCTCATGATAAGTCCCCAAAGATTCATATTGAACTTCAATTGGAACTTCTCTTGACCCAATGACGCGTTGATCTAGTTTCCATCGGAGCCACAAGGGACTGTCTAAACTGATTCGTTTCTGTCTATAAGCTCCCAGTGCATCATAGGAACTAGAAAAGTGGGGTTCTTTATCTTTCATATACTTATAATTATTATTATTGTAACTTACTTTTTGATTTGGATAGTTTCCGCAACTATTATATCTATTTGCACAAATACCACGACGGTTTCCAATCGTTAATACATAAAGTCCGATAAGCATGTCTTGGGTCGGTACGCAAATAGGATCTCCAATAGCAGGAGATAGGAGATTCATATGAGAAAACATAAGTAAACGGGCTTCCGCCTGAGCTTCCAAGGATAAAGGTAGATGAACAGCCATTTGATCCCCATCAAAGTCTGCATTGAAACCCTTACACACTAATGGGTGTAAACAAATAGTACGCCCCTCTACTAAAGTGGGTTGGAAGGCCTGTATGCCTAATCTATGCAGGGTAGGTGCTCTATTCAACAGTACAGGATGTCCCCGCATAACTTCTTGAAGTATTTCCCATACAATGGGTTCCTTTTCCCAAATTTTCCTTTTAGCAATCCTGACATTAGAAGTAGCGCGTTTCGTGATTAAATCGCGAATTACAAATAGCTGAAAAAGCTTTATTGCTATCTCTAGAGGTAATCCACATTGATGTAATGAAAGCGAAGGACCCACAACAATGACAGAACGCCCCGAGTAATCGACCCTTTTTCCAAGTAGAGTCTCGCGAAACCTTCCCTCTTTACCTTCAATTACATCTGAAAGTGATTTGTATACTTTATTGTGACCATCCCTCGTTGGTTGCCCGCGGGACCCACTATCAAGAAGTGTATCCACGGCTTCTTGTACCAATTTTTCCTGGCACATTACTAAATCTGCTGGCGCTAATTCACTTCTTTTTAATAGATAGGCAAGGTTGTTGTTCCGACGGATAACTCTCTTATAAAGTTCATTAATATCTGAAGTCACTACTTTATCCCCAGACCTATAAACAATGGGTCTCAATTCAGGAGGAAGAACCGGTAATAAGCACAAAACCATCCATTCTGGTTCTACATTTGTTTGAATAAAATGCTTCGCCAATTGCATGCGTCTAATCAAAAAAACTTTTCTTATTCGTCTTTTTCTATCTTCCCATTCATCTCCACTATACCCCTCGTCTTCTAATTCCTTCCATTCGACCAAGGAATTCTCTATAATAATTCGCAAATCCAAATCTGCTAATTGTTCTCTAATAGCGCCTGCTCCTGTCGCAATTTCCCGATTTCGAAATGTTGCAAAGCCTGGGGTAGAAAAAAAAGGATAAATGCTGTGGTTACAGGATGCAATTTCATCTTCGAATAAACCTCGTAATCGTAAGAAAGTAGGTTTTTTAGCGCTGGGCCTAGCAAAAGAGAAATCGCCGTATACTAGGCCCTCCAATTTCTTAAGGGGTTTATCTAAAAGGTTCGCGATATAACTAGGAAGACCTTTCAAATACCACACATGAGTCACGGGACATGCGAGTTTGATGTATCCCATTTGATATCTTCGTATCCGAGAATCAACAAATTCTACCCCGCATTTTTGGCAAAATCTTTCGTCTTTGTTTTCAGCTACGCTCCCTCGAGAATTTCCGCAAGCACAAATTCTGCTTTTTATGGGTCCAAAGATTCTTTCGCAAAACAATCCATCTTTTTCTGGTTTATCGGTTTTATAATGAAAAGTAGAGGGCCTTGTGACTTCACCAACGACTTGCCCATTAGGTAGGTTTTTGTTAGCCCAAGCCCTTATTTGTTGAGGGGAAACGAGTCCAATTTGGAGTTGTTGATGTTTATATTGGTCAATCATAAAATAGAAATAAGAAAAGAATTTATATTTATTCCGATCAAACTTCCTCTCTATTAACCTGGAAGTTCTTCTCAGATACAAGGAAATGATTCAGTTCTAGAGCCAAAGATCGTAGTTCTCGAACGAGCACTCGAAAAGACTCTGGAGGATCCTCGTGATTAGGTACTCTTTTTCCCCAGATCGTAGCATTAAGTATTTCTTGGCGGGCTATAAGATGATCAGATTTATAAGTAAGTATCTCTTGTAAAATATGAGCAACACCAAATCCTTCTAAAGCCCAAACTTCCATTTCTCCTACTCGTTGTCCCCCTTGCTTGGCTCTTCCTCTAACGGGTTGTTGTGTAACAAGTGAGTAGGGCCCAGTAGAACGTCCATGGATTTTCTCATCAACTTGATGAATTAATTTTAAGATATAGGACTTCCCTATTAGAACAGGTTGTTCGAAGGGGTCTCCTGTTCTTCCATCAAATATTCTACTTTTTCCCGGGTACTCAGGTTCAAATACCCATGGATTTTTTGTTTGTTTACTGGCTTCATATAATTCTGAAAACACAAGTTTTCTTGAAGCCTCTTGCTCATATCTCTCATCAAAGGGTGCTATTCTATAATGTTTCTTTAGCAGATCCCCTGCTAATCCGAGCGAGCTTTCAAATATTTGTCCCACATTCATTCGTGAGGGTACTCCTAAGGGATTCAAGACCATATCAACAGGTGTTCCATCTTGCAAATAGGGCATATCTTGCCTAGGCAAAATTTTGGAAATGATTCCCTTATTCCCGTGTCTTCCGGCTACTTTATCCCCAACTTGGATTTCACGTTTCTGTAAAATATATACACGAACCTTTATGTCTAGGGGGTCCCTCTGGATCCATTTCACATCGATAACGCGCCCTCTTCCACCTATAGGTAGTTTGAGAGAAGTTTCTTTTGAAGTGGATACCTCAAGACCAAATATGGCCCGTAATAATCCAGCTTCCGCTATATACGACGATTCGCTCGCTATCTGAGGCGTTAATTTACCTACTAAAATATCGCCAGTTTCTACCCAAGATCCCAACCTAACAACTCCATTTCTGTCCAAATTGCGGAGTAAATGTTCTTCTAGATGTGGTATTTCTTTAGTGATTTTTTCAGCGGAGCCTTGGCTTGTCGTATCCGTCTGAATTTCATATTTTCGGATGTGAAAAGAAGTATAAATATCCTCATATACCAAACGTTCGCTAATTAGTACTGCGTCTTCAAAATTGTAACCTTCCCATGGCATATAAGCTACTAATACGTTTTTTCCTAAAGCAAGTTCCCCAGCAACTGTAGCAGCTCCCTCCGCTAAAATTTGTCCTTTTTTAATGGATTTACCCCTCGGAACCCGAGATTTTTGGTGCATACAAGTATTTTTGTTAGAGCGCCGATGGGTAACTAAAGGAATACTTATAGTCTTCCCACTACTTGATAAAAGGATCTTGTGACTATCAGTATAAATGATCTTTCCCTCGCGTTCGGCTATAACGGAAACCCTCGAATCTAGAGCTGTTTGGCGTTCCAATCCAGTTCCAACAATGCACTTCTCGGACCGAGAAAGCGGAACTGCTTGGCGCTGCATATTAGAACTCATTAAAGCCCGATTCGCATCATTATGCTCAATAAAAGGAATGAGAGAACCTCCAATAGAAAAATATTGGAAAGGAAAAATACTTCTAATATGAATCTGTTCCCATGCAATAGTCAGGAATTCTTGACGGTATCTAGCTGGAACAACCTGTTCTTCCTGAATACCCTGATTCAAAGACAAAGAATTTCCTGCTGCTATCATATAATATTCATCTCTATTTGGTGATAAATAAACCACCTGTCTCTCTTTTTTTTCTTTTGCTTTCTCAGATATTTCATAAAACGGACTCTCTATGGATCCCCACCAGTGATCAATTCTCGCATGAATAGCCAAGGATCCAGTAAGTCCAACATTGATTCCTTCGGACGTGTCAATTGGACAAATACGCCCATAGTGACTCGGATGAATATCTCGGCTCCGAAAACTTGCAGTTCTCCCCGTCAATCCTCCAGGACCCAAACAACTCACTTTTCGTCCATGAACAGTTTGTGTCAATGGATTAGTTTGATCAAAAACTTGAGATAAAGGGTATGTGCCAAAAAAGGTCTCATAAGTAGTTATTAATAAAATCGAAGTTGAAGTTGGAGTTACCAAAGTTTGTGGAGTCGGTTTCGATTGACGTATGAATACTCTACGGATAGTTTTTTGAACCGCATGTTGTAAACGATCAAGAGCCAGTCCGAATTGATCTTGTAACAGATCCGCAACCGAACGAATACGTTTATTTTTCAAGTGATTCATATCGTCATCGTCAAGTATACCTGTTCCAAATTTCATTCCAATCAAATGATCCGTAGCGGCCAATACATCTCGTGGTAACAAGAATGTATTGTTCTGAGGTATATCAATATTCAGTCTCCGATTCATATTTCGTCGACCAATCCTTCCTAATTCACATTTTTGTTGAAAAAATTTCTTTTGTAATTCCTCACATAAGGACTCCGAAAATACCAGGTCCCCGCCTACACAAGCAAATTGTTGATAAAACTCCAAAATAGCTTTTTCTTTTGACTCAATCCTCTTCTTCTCCTTAGCATTCGGGAAAGATAAGAAAATTTCAGGGTAGGAAACATTATCTAGAATTTCTCTTAGATTCGAACCCATAGCTGATGATAGAACTAGAATAGATATCTTTTGTTTTCTACTCACGCGAGCCCATATCCTTTCTTTTTTATCAATTGCTAATTCCGATCTTCCTCCCCAATCTGATATTATAGTCCCGGTGTAGATAGAAATTCCCTTATGGTTTAATTCCGAGCGGTAGTAAATACCAGGACTTAGCAATATTTGATTGATCACAATTCGGTATATTCCATTTATTATAAAGGTTCCTAAGGAATTCATTATAGGAATGTTTCCAATAGAAATGGTTTGCTTTTGCACATCGAAACCGAAAATTAATCTCGCAGATACATATAATTCGGAAGAATAGGTGAGTGATTCATAAACAGCATCCCTTTCTTTTATTGAGGGTTCTAGCAATTGATATCCTTTCGTAAATAATTGAAATGCAATTTCGTGATCTGGATCTTTAATTGTTGGAAACTTCTCAAGTTCTTCTGCCAAGCCTTGATTAATGAACCTACAAAATCCCTCGAATTGGATCTGACTAAATCCGGGTATTGTGGACATTCCCTCATTTCCATTCCGGAGCATCTTAATCTTAAGTTTCCCTTTTTATCGAAGAAAAATTCCATTATCAGCTCACTCTTCATCAATCCCTATGGATCAATCTAGCAATCATGGAATCTATATTCTGTTTACTGAATCACATGAAATTCTAGGGAACTCCACATACGTATTTCATATATGTATTTCATACATATGAATAGAGACAATTTCGAGGAAAGTTCGAATTTGCCAGGGGTAGAAATCGAATGAAAATGAATTGATAAAACATTCCTAGAAAAAAATTCTGCCACTTAATGATATTCTAATTAGATTGGATGGCAAAGATTTCTCATTTTATCTCCTTTCTATGAATGGGATAAAGCCATAAAATAATAATTTATAAGCACTAGAAAGTTTGACTTTAGTTCGATTTGGAATAGCACGCTTAGTTTAATTTCAAAAAATAATTTTAGGGTTCTTTTTTGTTTCCTAGTAGTAGAATTGCTAGAAAATATAGGATTTCATTGTAGAATTCTAAAATAAAGTAAGTCCTTTTTTTAAGTACATGCCAATCGAGTTATCCACCTCTCCACATATCCCTGCTTTTATCGTTATTTCACTTGGGTGGGCTAAGATGGTCAGGTCATACTCTATATCAGAGCAAATTTCCTTTTTTTTATTCAAGATATTTAATGCAATGAAAAATTAAAGCACGATTCCCCATAGAGATATGTACATAAGGGGGATCCATGGATAATAATAATAATGCTGTTCGGACTTGGAGTTTACCTATAGACGGATTAGGTATAAATCCATTCTATTTTATTATGCCCTTAGCCCTTAAAAGGAAGGGGGGGAGAGAATACCGATTTAAGATAAGAGTCGTTCACTACTGCAATTCAAAAAAAAGAGAATTCTAGTTAATGGTTCCAATTTGTTCTGAATTTTGCAGCCTGTGACTGGAAATCCACCTTTTTTCCTTTTTCATTTCAATAGAAAGAAAAGGGAAGTTTCATAGTGTTAGCAATGTGTATTTTAAGATGGAATCCATCGAGGAGAATAATCGAAACTGGACCCAAAAAAAGCAGAAATAGATTTTTTGAAAAATATTGGAAAAAAGTAAGTAGAATTAGATTCAAGATAAAAGAAAGGGGGTTTTAGTAAGAAAACGTGGATGAATACTTGCTCTTCTCTCGATTTTAGATCAGATTTTTTGGCGGCATGGCCAAGCGGTAAGGCAGGGGACTGCAAATCCTTTATCCCCAGTTCAAATCTGGGTGCCGCCTGATCAATAAAATACTTAGGCTTATAGTACTGATTCTGTCGAGAATCAGATTAAATAGGCTGATCAAAAATAAATTTCGGAGTTGTGGATAAAGTCTCCTCATTCTTTCATAGAATGATAGAAAGCGGGGCTGTAGGGTTTAGGTTAAAAAGAAACATAGGCAAGGTGGGTATCCAATAAATATTTATCTATCCTAATTTTATGGTATATTCTGACGTCTTTTGCTTATAAAAAAGGGTAACAAAAGGAAGAAAAAATATTCCTATTCCCGCGTCTTCTATTCAGGACATCATCCCCGTACTCCTTTTTAAGGAAAAGGGCTATCTATGTATCGTATTTATACTTAATGCTCTCCAATTCTACCAGAAATCCTATAAGAATTTGTTAGGAGTAAATTCCTTGAACTGATTCATCCATAGCCTTAGGGCAGAATCCCTTTTTGACTCTCTACCCTTGATTCCACTATGATTATGGATCAATAGTAGAATAATTCCTTCATAGAAATAGGAGACATAATTTACATGGATATAGTAAGTCTCGCTTGGGCTGCTTTAATGGTAGTCTTTACATTTTCTCTTTCACTAGTAGTATGGGGGAGGAGTGGACTCTAGGGATACTCCTAATCGATTGAGTAGTCGAATTGTTGTATCAACTCTTTTCTTTAATTGATCATTTTGCATTAATCATTTTGCCAAACTTTATTCTTTCTTTAGTTTTGTTTCACTCCTGTAAGAAACTCTTGTAAGAAGGAGTCGTTCTATTCTACTATGGAGTCGTTCTATTCTACTATATAGAAAGAGCGATTACAGCAATTCCAAATTTCTACTAGAAGTGACGAATGGTTAAAAAAGTTCTATACATAAGAAAATTAGACTTTCTTCCACGGAGCTATTCACAACATATCGCACACTTTCCATTTGTTTTATACTCTTTTCTTATTCTTAGAATAATTTTTATGCTCTTTTGAAGCATCTCGCCGCATGTTTAAGCATGAAAGATTCGCTTATTTTGACTTTTTTTCTTTTACTATAGTCTATTCTCATATTCTTTTTCTCTCCCTCCATGGATTCTTCCGTGAAGAATTGTCTTCGATTTTTTTATTTTGACTTGATTTAAATTAAGTGGATGCAGTGAAAAAAGAAATGGAATTAGACTACTTCAATCTACTAATCTATTCTATGTAGATTCAAGATAATATAATAGAAAGACTCTAAAGTGTGGTAGAAAAAACTATATGTAGTTCTTTCTACCACACTTTATGATTCCAACGAGATCCTTTCATTTAAGACTTGGATTTTTATTTTATTTAATCCCTTTTTTCATTTCTTCAATGATTAATTGGAATTCCAATTAATCATTTTGGCTGACTGTTTTTACATAAATAATAAGTAAAAAGGCAGTAGGAACTAGAATGAACAGCGCAGTAGCAATAAATGCGAGAATATTGACTTCCATAACCTCTTTTTTTTTTTCGCAATAACTCGGGATGTAATCCCATGGAGAGGAAAAAGGGGTATCCTGTAAATTCAAGGGGAGGACTTGCATTCTGATAATACTGAATCAATTCAATATTATGAATATCGGATCTATCAAATCAATTCATGGTTGAGAGTGGAATAGTATAACATAGGAAGATCCCTTATCCATACTAAGACCCAAATTGGTTTTTTGATTGGATTAGGAATTCTCTCCTTTTTTCATCCTTTTCCACCTTTTCTTTTCTATATCTAGAACCCACGATCTTTCTTATCTTATCCAATTTCCCCTCCTTTTTCTTATAGTTATACATACAATTATGTATGTGTGTATTATATGACCGACTTTCTATGGGTCACATAGACATCCAACTTTAATGAAAAATGAGAAATAAAAAAAGTGAAGTAAGGATGCCCCATAGGTATTTGATCTTGTCTCCTGCCCCCCCTTTTTTGATGGAAATTTTTCATGGAAAAAGGAAAGATGAATTTCTCCATTCATTGAACCCTAGTTCGGGACTGACGGGGCTCGAACCCGCAGCTTCCGCCTTGACAGGGCGGTGCTCTGACCAATTGAACTACAATCCCCGCGGGGTGTATGGCATACCTATACCTATTTAAAAATAGAACCATAAGAAGATTCGATTCGTCTGTCGAACTCTAAGAAATAGACGAATCATATACTACATACCCACATATCGTATGTGGGTATAGTGAGAGTGAGAGTGACATAACTAGTACTAGTTATGTCGCGATTTTTTAGCGCTAAAAATGTCTGATAATCCACCTTTCAATAACAAAAACTCTTTTGTTTGTAAAAAAGGAATGAGAGATATATGGATTAGAAAGAAATTGCCCTCTTTCTCTTTATCCTTTATTTCTAAGGATCAGACATTTTTTTTCTTCCATAAAAAAAATGGATTTAGTTCATATTCACTAAGCCCTAGATTTTTGGGCCGAGCTGGATTTGAACCAGCGTAGACATATCGTCAACGAATTTACAGTCCGTCCCCATTAACCGCTCGGGCATCGACCCAGGAAGAATTTATTCTAGGGTTTTTAATATAACCTCCTTTCATAATACTCCCTACCCCTAGGGGAAGTCGAATCCCCGCTGCCTCCTTGAAAGAGAGATGTCCTGAACCACTAGACGATAGGGGCATCACTAGACGATAGGGCCATATACAACCGCTCGTCATTCATTATACTATAATGATAGTATTAGCAGTTTTTTGGAATTGTCAATATACTTGAGGAGTATAACTAGATCCAAAGCAAAGAGTCTTTCCTACTTTTCTGTTATGCTTTCTTAGGATTTTTTTTAGTTGATGGTTAGGTTAATTCACGGATCATCCCCTACTTTCTTTTTAGGGAAATTTATTTAAAGGGTATAGAATAAGAATAGATTAGGGATTCTAGATTAGTTCAGTACAGATAGTGATTTGATTGATCTAACAGGAAAAAGAGTCCAATTGGATTTATTTTTTGCAATTTACACTCCGTGCTTCGTTTAGTGTTCAGACCAAAAATGCATGCATCCCGCACTAAGTCATAAAATTCAAGAAAAAGTAGAGAAATTTTCAAAAACAAAGAAAAAAGTGGGATTCGAACCGATGACTTATGTCTTACCATGGCATTACTTTACCACTGAGTTAAAAGGGCTTTTTATTCAATTCAAAAGCCCTTTATCGGATTTGAACCGATGACTTATGCCTTACCATGGCATTACTCTACCACTGAGTTAAAAGGGCTTTTTATTCAATTCAAAATTTAGCCACTTTGATTTCCCATTATGGGTCTACTGTATAATGTACATAATATATGTATATATCGAGATATAGAAGTTTATTCATGGCGAGGTTCAAAATCTTGAGAAAATCAAGAAAAATAAGAAAATCTTTCATATTCTCTCTTATCACTTGCACAAAGTGGAGGTTTTTTTATCCTTAGGCTATTGACTTTTCACGTGCTCAGAACGTTCTGCAGAATTAGGGACTTTTTTCTTCTATTGGCTGATCTTATGATGAGAATTTTCTCCATTTATGTTTTATTTCCTCTAATTCTAATTGGGTAGGGTATAAAGGAATTCGCGCTCTTCATATACCCATATGGCTGGATATTAATTTTCAGTGATATACTTCTTGTCTGTTTTGGTGAGAGATTGAAACTCTTTTTAACAGGTACCCCTTGGAAAGGGGGTACTTGAATATTCTCCAAGGATTCTAGTTGGTGCATTTTGAACAAACTATGTTAGAGTTTTAGCAACAATTTGCTTGTAAAAAGTGGGCAGTAGAATTTATATTGCAGAGTATAAGAATTATTCTACTGCCTGCCCAACAAAAAAAAATAAACCATACCCTACATACCTAAACTCCTCCTCGCTATGGGTTTTCTGTTTCCGAAGACTAGGAAAAAAGGAGGATTCTGGAACCCTAAGGGTTCGATGGTATATGGATATGGAAAATATAAGATTCCCGATCCTAGCGGGAAAAGGAAGGGAACAGATACCCTATATGATTCTTGGGAGGAACATTTGGTAATGGTCTTGGTCCTCTATGCTTTTTTTTATGTGTTCTTAGTTCTATTCATCTTCTTTGATTCTTTTAAACAAGAATCAAATAAACTAGAATTGAGTGGAAAAGAGGAGAGGAAATTAGTAAATGGAGAAGATCGACTAACCAGAGACATTTAGGATCTTCTTTACTTCAGGTAAATCCTGACCAAAATTTATCAGCTAAGGATTTACCTGACGTAATCAGGTAAATCCGTCGAGCCCTGTCCGCCTTTCTTTTTAAGTTACGACTCTTTGTTTCTTGCTTCTCTCAAGCCATAGGGAAAGTCTATGATGAATTTTTTAAATTCATCTCACTCTTTCTCTAGGGCTCGGACTTCACGATAAGTGGGGGAAGATGTTTTCTTCCCCAATTTCTTTGTTCAGAGTTGAACAAAAAGGAAAAGGAAGAAAGGGATTTATGAGGGCAGTGCTGCCCTCTATATCTCCTATTGTATATTATATTGTAGGAATAATCAAAGTATTCCTTACAGCAGTCTGGCACACTTACGTCCTCGCAAAGCAAATAATGATCATTGTAGTTGTAACCATAGAATACGACCCTAATCAAAATGCATACATTAGGTTCATACGCTATTGGGATGGTAAGAAGATACGTATTTTACATACCAGAGAGGCTATCTAAACCCTAAAGCAAAGGCCCGCGATCGAAGTACCATACCAATCGCTCACTGTCATGAACCTTCTCCATTTGATTCAATAAGGAGGAATTCGCCTCCTTCTCGAATGGCTACCCTTGACAAAGCGTAGCGTTGGTATCATAATGCACATGTAGCGGGTATAGTTTAGTGGTAAAAGTGTGATTCGTTCTATTATATTAATAACTGAATTTTAAACGATATACTTAAGGCGTCCTTAAGTTTTTTATATTCCGATGAAAACTTTAGTTCTTATAAAGGATTCAATCCTTTTCCTCTCAATAGCATATTGAGGAAGAATATACATTCTCGCGATTTGTATCCAAAGACTTATGGAAATTCCATCTAAAATACAAATTGGATTATGAGTACAGACTCGCGAAGCATAATTTTGCATAAGTATTCCAATTTTTTAAATATGAGTAAAGGATCTATGGATGAAGATACAAAAAAGTTTATTTCCAATCGTAACTAAATTTCCTTTTGTTAAAAAAGGAAATGGAAGCCAAATAGCTAAAAAACGATAGTTTTGGTTTACTAGAACCATCAGCATATTGTTTAAGCTCGGTGGAAACCCAATTCTTTTCCTCAGGATCTCTTGAATAAAATTAGGGAACGAAGTAAGTAGATTAGATAGATTTAGTAGAATTTCTATTTCCTACTCTATAGGGATCATCTAGAAAGCGAAGAGCTTTGGTTCCATTCAGATAGAAAAGCTGACATAGATGTTAAGTGGTGAGAATATCCATAAAGGAGCCGAATGAAATCAAAATTTCATGTTCGGTTTTGAATTAGAGACGTTAAAAATAATCAAATCAACCAACGTCGACTATAACCCCTAGCCTTCCAAGCTAACGATGCGGGTTCGATTCCCGCTACCCGCTCCATTCTGTATAAAAGGACTATTCTAGTAGAGGCCCTCAACCTTTTTCATCCACCGGTTTCCGGCCCTCCAGAGCGGAGTAGAGCAGTTTGGTAGCTCACGAGGCTCATAACCTTGAGGTCACGGGTTCGATTCCCGTCTCCGCACTTAGCTGTCTTTATAAAAAAAAGGACTATTCCATTTGTATAGGTATGGTAGAGGGCTGGGTTGGGTGGTATCCAACCCTTTTTAATTCACCGGTTTCCGGCCCTAGAGGGCCCCATTGAGCAGTTTACAAAGTAACTTGCCCTTACAAGAAGAACTCTCAAGGCTCCTTCCTATTCCTACCCTGCAGAAAAGAAAAGCAAAAATGAAAGAAAGGCACAGTCT